CAATTCAACCTAAATCTAAAATATTTCATCGAATGATTAATAAAGCGATTATGCTTGTTCCCCAAACCAAATTCTTATAGAAAAAAATTATTCAAAAATCAAATAGATTTGTTTATTGAATTTTATAATATCCATTTAGACTGAACGATTCAGGAATAAAGAAAAATTATATTGACAATTTCAAAAAACTATTGATACTATGATCATAGTATGATGGCGGTTGTGCAAGTATGCCCCCATCGTCTAGCGGTTCAGGACATCTCTCTTTCAAGGAGGCAGCGGGGATTCGACTTCCCCTGGGGGTAGGGTACTACGAAGGGAAGTTGATCATGGATCATCACTAAACCTGGATTGATTTTTCCCGGGTCGATGCCCGAGTGGTTAATGGGGGCGGACTGTAAATTCGTTGGCAATATGTCTACGCTGGTTCAAATCCAGCTCGGCCCAATAATTCGCCGATCCACCATGAAATGGTATAACCCACGTGTTGTTCTTCAAAAATGCTCGATTTCAATAGAAAAAACGTAAAATTTTCAGATTCAGATAGTGATATATCTTATCTTTACCGATATTACTATTTATTTTTTCTGACAAGTTTTGGTCTTGCTCGTTATCTAGATTTATATCTTAAGATCCGAAAGTAGAAAGTCTAAGAAAAAGAGGAAATAAAAAAATCACTTTTTCTTTGAAAGATTAACTATCCAATTGATTTGGAAATAATGAAAAGATTATGATTATTAGTAATCCATGCCGCTCTTGCTAAAGAACATATCCATATCGAAAGCATTTGAGTGAAATCATACGAATATGTATACTGTACACTTTATTTTATTCTCTTATTTCCTTGGGATTGTAGTTCAATTGGTGAGAGCACCGCCCTGTCAAGGCGGAAGCTACGGGTTCGAGCCCCGTCAGTCCCGCTGGATTCAAATCCACTAAAAAACTACAGGAGTTCATCCTTTCTTTTTTGTGTGAAAGGGGATACAAAAAGTATAATTTCATTTCCAAAAAAGAAAGGATTCTTTTTATTTTTTTATTGTTTTTTTGGGTTTGTTTACAACCAACGGTAGGGCGCTTTCATGATACTTCATCAAATGATTGTACAAGGCAAGCACTAGTTTATAGAAAAGAAAGGATGAAAAAGAATGAAAAATTTAAATAAAGTTAAAGGTTTTTTGATTGTCTCAGGAATTTACGTTGGAATTCGTTATGGTATGGATAAAAGATTTTTCTGTGTTTATACTAGTCAATTCTTGACGATGAATCAATTTGTCAGATATTCTTATTCATGATATTGATCCGATTCGATTACATCGAGTGTAATTAATATTCAGACCATTAAATTTACAGCCAAAAGATTTATCATCTCTATGGGATTAAATCCCGAGTTATTGCGAATTAAAGAAAAATGAAATAACAAAATTATGGAAGTCAATATTCTCGCATTTATTGCTACTGCACTGTTCATTCTAGTCCCTACTGCTTTTTTACTTATAATATACGTAAAAACAGTAAGTCAAAGTGATTAATTAAAAAAGAAACTTGTGACTTTGAAATAAAAAGATTCAAATTTCGCGTTTTAAATGAAATTATCGACCTATACTCATCAGTATTCTATGAGATACTAGATAGTATGGTAGAAAATTTTTTTTTCTACCATACTATCCTATACTACAATTTATATTGTACTATATAAAGTTTGTTGTATCAAGATACAGGTTAGTTTAATATCTATCAATCGACACTATTATCTTCATATATATCAATTTCTATTTGAGTTGTGTTGATTTCAATCAATCTTAAATAACCCTAAAGACAGTTTTTACTCTTCCGATTATATTTCCTAGATTTATTATTATTTTTTTTTTAATATGAATTCCGATATCCATTAAAAGAAAGATTCAAATAAAAAAAAGTTAAATTTTAAATAAAGTATTTAGGTCACAGAATGATCTATAAAAAAATTGATCCAGTTTGATTCCTAAACTTAATTATTCGTACTTCTAGAGTCCACTTCTTCCCCATACTACGAGTGAAAGGGAAAATGTAAAGACTACCATTAAAGCAGCCCAAGCGAGACTTACTATATCCATGTGAGTTTTGTCCTCGATCTCTATGAATGAATTATTCAATTATTGTTCACTAATAATAGTAGAATTTCTCTCGCAGAGTCAAAAGGGGATTCTGATCCAATACCATTGATGAAAGACTCCAAATACAAATAGAATGTTATAATTATAAGATTTAGAGTATAATCGTAAAACATTAAGCACAAGCAAAATACGCATAAATAGCCTTTGAAGTAGCAGAAGTAACAAAGGAATGTTAATAAATGTCAGACTAATAAGACCCGTCCTTTCCTTTTGTGGCCTTTCATTAAGTCAAAAAACTATATCTATATATAGAATCAAGATAGATCATTATATATTGAATACCCCTATTTTATTTCTTTTTATTTTTGATTTGCTATAAATCTTACCATCTTCGATTTGCCCTATGAACCACGTATTATTATGTTCTTGACTAGAGGTTATCGAAAAGTAAAAATTTATTTTTGTACTTTATTTAATTTTTAACTTTCGATTTATATATTCTATTTCTATATAATAAATAGAACTAAGTAAAAGTAACTAAACTAAAAGTTTATTTTAATTATAAAAAAAACTAATTATACATTCAATCGAATTACTATTGATTGAATGCCAGAGTACTCATAAACTTTCATGAGTATGTATACAAAGTTTCTTCTGCTCTTTACGCAACTAAAAATTGAATTAGATTTTCTCTTCCCTATCCAATCTAATTCAAGACTCAGCTGGTAGACACTACATTAGTAGTGTTAAGGGGCTATCATATAAAAATTTACCAGTTTTTTTTCACGACTCTAATCTTTCCTTAATTGAAAGCATTTTATAGACCAGAACCCCCCAGATACTTAGAATCAAGCAAGTATCCCGAGTCTTTTTCCTCCGCTTGCTGCGGCTGGAAAAAACCTATCAAGTTATCAAAACAGAATAAGGTATTTCGATTCTTTTGTTTATCAGGCGACACCCGGATTTGAACTGGGGAAAAAGGATTTGCAGTCCCCCGCCTTACCGCTCGGCCATGCCGCCAAAACGATATAAAATAGATGACAAAAACTCCCCTTATGCTTTTTTTCTTGTATTTTGGATCCCGTTTTCTTTAATCCCTTTCCTAAAATAAAATTTACTTTTTTGTTTGGAATTGAAGAGATTTATTGTATAATATCTTAAAATCCCGAATATCTAAAAACACAATTCTCCCCTCTATTGATTGAAAAATAAAAGAAATATGGTTTTCAGTCACAAAACCAAAAAGTTAACACAAAGTTGAACCCTTAACTATTGATTGTAAATTCATGAACGATTCTTCAATTTCAATCTAAAACTGTGTTTCCATTATGTTTACTTAATGATATAAGTAAACTGAAATTGATACGGATTTCTTTTTTTTTTCGAAATCCGTATCAATTTCAATTATAAGAGCTATTATAGGTATATGTAAACCCCCTAATTGAAATTGTTACACAGATATTATCTAATCAGGTATCTTATCGGAATATCATGTTTATAGGTAATTTTCACGAAATTATCATACTTCACTTTTTATAATTTTTCTTTTTTATATAAAAGAAAAATTTTGATAAAGCTTGGCTGGTGCTGTTCCGAATAAAGCTGTAATATAATAAAAAAAAATAAAAAAAAAAGGGGGGGGGTATATATAGATAGCTGTAATTATATCTGTGCATGCTTAATAAAAAAGACCCTTTTTTGTACTTACACATTTTTACACTCATGTATTCTATGAATTTGAGTAAGTAAAAATGTCTCTCTTATCTGCGAATTCTTTTTTGAACAATTGAATCCACGAACAAGTTAAGTGCTAAAAAAAATTCTCTATTTTCTTTTTTACGATTATTATGTCTTTATCTCATTATCTGATTGAACAGATCAAATGCTGAATACATTTATAGTATTCGATTGGGTTGGAATATCATGAATATCATAATAATGGTAGAAATGAAATCAGTTTTTGTTTTGATATTCCACCCTAAATCTAAGTGGAATTTATTGATCCCTTTCTGTTTGTATTTGGTGCAAATTCCGATAGGTAAAAAGGTAAAATTTCATGTTATTTAGTAAACAAAAAAGAAATTCCATCATTGCTATATTGATCCATATGATTTGATGAAGAATGAGCAAAAAATGGGGTTTTTCTATAAAAGGGAAGTTAAAAAAAAATGCTTGGGGTTGGAAATGAGGAAATGTCTACAATACCCGGATTTAATCAGATACAATTTGAAGGGTTTTGTAGGTTTATTGATCGGGGCTTAACAGAAGAATTTTATAAGTTTCCAAAAATTGAAGATACAGATCAAGAACTTGAATTTAAATTATTTGTGCAAACATATCAATTGGTAGAACCTTTAATCAAAGAAAGAGACGCTGTATATGAATCACTCACATATTCTTCTGAATTATATGTATCCGCGGGATTAATTTGGAAAACCTGTAGGGATATGCAAGCACAAACTATTTTTATTGGAAACATTCCTCTAATGAATTCCCTGGGAACTTCTATAATAAATGGAATATACAGAATTGTGATCAATCAAATATTGCAAAGTCCCGGTATCTATTACCGATCAGAATTGGACCATAACGGAATTTCGGTCTATACCGGCACCATAATATCAGATTGGGGGGGAAGATTAGAATTAGAGATTGATAGAAAAGCAAGGATATGGACTCGTGTGAGTAGGAAACAGAAAATATCTATTCTAGTTCTATCATCAGCTATGGGCTCGAGTTTAAGAGAAATTCTAGAGAATGTTTTTTACCCCGAAATTTTCTTGTATTTCTTGAATGATAAGGAGAAAAAAAAAATTAAGTCAAAGGAAAATGCCATTTTAGAGTTTTATCAACAATTTGCTTGTGTAGGCGGAGATCCGGTATTTTCTGAATCCTTATGCAAGGAAT